GATCCGACACATATAAAATGCGGTTAATCCCGCCGTAGACCAAGCTATTATTCCAAAAATAGGTGAATACAACCAACTATCATTAAGAATTTCATCTTTGGACCAAAAACAAGCAAGGGGTGGAATACCGCAAAGAGAAAGTGTACCTAATAAAAAAGAATTTTTAGTAATTGGTAGATGTTTTGTTAAACCTCCCATAAGCACCATATTCTGACTTTTTTTTGGACAATATCCAACAAGAGTTTCCATTGAATGAATAACAGATCCCGATCCTAAAAACAATAATGCTTTGGAATAAGCATGAGTAATCAAATGAAATAAAGCACTGCGATAAGACCCCATACCTAGAGCTAACATCATATAACCCAGTTGAGACATTGTGGAATAAGCTAAACCCCTCTTAATGTCTTTTTGAGCAAGAGCTAAAGTAGCTCCTAAAAAAACTGTTATTATCCCTATCAAAGAGATAAAATTCATTATGTGGGGTATAACTATGAAAAGAGGCATAAGTCGAGCTACAAGAAAAATTCCCGCTGCTACCATTGTAGCAGCATGTATAAGGGCCGAAATAGGAGTTGGCCCTTCCATTGCATCAGGTAACCATACATGAAGGGGAAATTGTGCAGATTTCGCAATCGCACCGGCAAATAATAGAATAGCACACAAAGTAACAAATAAAAAATTGACCTCATTATTAGAAATCAAGTTATTGAAGATTTGGAATAAATCACGAAATTCGAAACTCCCCGTTATCCAATAAAACCCTAAAATGCCTAATAATAAACCAAAATCGCCAACACGATTAGTTACAAACGCCTTTTGACAAGCCTTTGCTGCAACAGGTCGTGTGAACCAAAATCCTATTAATAGATACGAACATATTCCAACTAATTCCCAAAAAATATAAATTTGTATCAAATTTGAACTAGTAACTAATCCCAACATGGAAGTACTGAAAAAACTCATATAAGCAAAAAATCTCAAATATCCGTGGTCATGAGACATATAATTATCACTATAAATAAGAACCATAATTCCAACAGTAGTGATTAATATTAACATAATAGAAGTAAGCGGGTCGATCAAGTATCCGAATTCTAAAGAAAAATCATTATTGATAATCCAAGACCATACATATTGATAGACATAACTGCTATTTATTTGCTGAATAGACAGATTCATGGAAAAAATCATGACTATACTTAACAATAAAACACTCTGAAAAGACCACATACGACGAAGACTTTTTGTTGCCGTCGGAAAAAGAAGAAGTCCCAACCCTATTAACATAGGAACTGGAAGTGGAAGGAAAGGTATTATCCACGCATATTGATATGTCTGTTCCATAAAAAAAGTTTTTTATTCTTAATTAATTGTTTCCGATTCACCGGATCTTACCTCGTTCGAAAAAAGTCAATAAAAAATCAAGATATGCACTAACTTATTTAATAATTTTAAATAATTTTAGATTAGTATTTATTCTGAGTCTTTTCAGAATCGTTCAAATCAAATATTCAAAACAAGAAGTTACAATTGGTCAAATGAGATGACCAAGTTAGATATAAAAATGAATACTTATAACATGAAAATGCAAATCTAAATTATTATTACGAGAAATTCTCGTAATAATAATTTAGATTCATAGAGCAAGGATAAAAAATTACGCTAAAAAGAGTACTTGATGCTGATATGAATTATAGGATTAACTAAGGTCATCGGTCTAATGAAATAAAAACTCTTGAGTTTAGTTAGTTTCTTTCAACGCATTAACTAATTCATTATGGGATTGATTGTTTTCCATTTCAATCAAAACGATTTCTTAGTAAACGTTAGAATATTATAGATCTAAAATGAACTTTTTTTATCGAGAAAGGGTAAAAAACGCCTGAGATATTTTTTTATCAAACCACGTATCCTTTAACAGATTTATTAGTAATCTGATTCGAATTTCAAAATTGAATTTAGGTGTATTCTTTTCTCGAGTTTGACTAAAAAAAGACTCAAGTTTTTTAGTAGGCAAAAGTTTACAATTGAGGTATTTTATTAGTTGTAAATAAAGTCTAGAATGACGAAAATCAAGGTCTTTTAGGTTCTTTCTTTATTTTTATTAAATCATTAAGTTTCATTTCTATGACCTAGCAGATTCTAAAGATATAAATTTGAGAGGAGAACTAAGAGTTCCAAACCAAAAATTTTTGGTTTGACAAATCTTGTATGGAATCAAAATTTTATTATTTCGAGTAATTTTTGATCCAATTTAACGGATCTTTTACATATCTATATTTCTTTTTTATGAAGAGAATATTATTTATAGAAAAAATAGATAATGAATAAGAAATAATAATTTGTTTTGAATAATAGATGTCTTTCACATCCAACTATAACAATGATTTTCAAATGGCAGTTCCAAAAAAACGTACTTCTATATCAAAAAAGCGTATTCGTAAAAATATTTGGAAAAGGAAAGGATATTGGGCGGCGTTAAAAGCTTTGTCATTAG